TTTCTTAAACCACCCATAAGAACCATATTCTGACTTTTATCTGGAGAATATCCAACAATAGCTTCCATCGAATGAATAATAGATCCAGATCCTAAAAACAACAATGCTTTCGAATAAGCATGAGTAATCAAATGAAATAAAGCAGCTCGATAAGAACCCATACCTAAAGCTAACATCATATAACCCAATTGAGACATTGTAGAATAAGCTAAACCTCTCTTAATATCTTTTTGAGCAAGAGCTAAAGTAGCTCCTAAAAATAATGTTATTATACCTATCAAAGATATTATATTTAATATGTAAGGTATAACTATGAAAAGAGGAAGAAGCCTAGCTACAAGAAAAATCCCTGCTGCTACCATGGTAGCAGCATGTATAAGAGCCGAAATAGGGGTAGGCCCTTCCATGGCATCGGGTAACCAGACATGAAGGGGAAATTGAGCAGATTTAGCAACTGCGCCGGCAAATAAAAGGAAGGCACAGAAAGTAACAAATAAAGTATTAACTTCATTATTATAAACCAAATTATTGAATATTTCAAACAAATCTCGAAATTCAAAACTACCTGTTATCCAATAAAAACCTAAAATTCCTAATAATAACCCAAAATCCCCGACACGATTAGTTACAAACGCTTTTTGACAAGCATTTGCCGCACTGGGTCGGGTGAACCAAAAACCTATTAATAGATAAGAACACATTCCAACCAATTCCCAAAAAATATAAATTTGTATTAAATTAGAACTAGTAACTAATCCCAACATTGAAGTATTGAAAAAACTCATATAAGCAAAAAATCTCACATATCCCCGATCATGAGACATATAATTGTCACTATAAATAAGAACAATAACCCCAACACTAGTGATTAATATTGACATAATAGAAGTAAGTGGATCAACCAAGGAGCCGAACTCTAAAGAAAAATCATTATTGATGGTCCAAGACCATACATATTGATAGACAGAATTGTTATTTAGTTGCTGAATAAAGAAATGGGCTGAAAAAAGCAAAACTATACTTAATAATAAAACACTCGGAAAAGCCCACATACGGCGAAGATTTTTAGTTGCCGTTGGAAAAAGTAGAAGCCCTGCTCCTATTAACATAGGAACTGGAAGTGGAATGAACGGTATGATCCATGAATATTGATATGTATATTCCATATAAAAATAAATAAAAAATTATCTTAATTAATTGTTTCTGATTCACCAGTTCTTATTTCTTTTCTTTTGAAAGCGGTCGATTAATAAAAAAATTTTTATATATAAAATAAAACTTAAATAGAATTTTCCAGCCTTAATTTTTCGTAATCTTTTCAAACTACTTCAAATATTTCAAATGAAGATGAAGAATTAGGGTTAGTCAAATGATATGAAGAAGTTACGAGTGAAAAATAAATATGTACTTTAATTTATTATTAGTTTATTATTAAATTTATTATTAATATTGTTAATATTGAATTGAATTATTAATATGAAATTCAAATTTTTAAATAAAATTTTATGAAGATAAAAATAAAAACGAAAAATTGCAATTTCGATCTAATTATTACGTATTACAATAATTTATTTATACCTATAGAACAAGGATAAATAATGACAGCAAAAAAGTAGTTAATAGGAATCATAGGGCCCATAACTTGACTCATAAACCTATTTCCCATAAAAAAACCTATTTATTGCAGTTTGGTTCGGTTATTCCCAATCATTAACTAATGCTTATAGATGTCTTTCACATCCAACCGATGAACCTATTATAATTTAACTAATTTAAAAATGGCAGTTCCAAAAAAGCGCACCTCGAGTTCAAAAAAACGTATTCGTAAAAATATTTGGAAAAGGAAAGGGTATTGGGCAGCATTGAAAGCTTTTTCGTTAGCGAAATCGCTTTCTACCGGTAACTCAAAAAGTTTTTTTTGTGTGACAAATAAATAATCAAACAATAGACTAAATAATGTGAATCGGTCTAATTTTTGTTAGAATGTATTTCTAAGGTTTTTTTTCTAAAATTTAAAAGTTATCAAGACTATAAATAATATTAATCTAATAATAATAGATAATAATCTAAATTACTATTTTATTTTTATTAAAAAAAATGATTTTCATTCTCTAATGTTTTAACCTGATCAATAACAATATAAGACGGTATTTTTGTTTGAAAAAGGAATAAACGCAAGTACAAGGTTTCACCTTTTGTTTTGGTATGTTTTATCATTTTCAAGATGGGGATTCTCACCTTCCCCATCGACTTGACTCGATAATCAATTTATTTTTTAGTTCGATCCATGGATCGAAGTCAAAGGAGACCATAAAGTAATAAACTACGAAACGAAAAACCCCGTTGTTACTTAAGTTAAAAAAAGGAATACTCTAAATAAAATAAATAATAAACAAAAGATAAGATTATAAGAATAATTTATTAACGAAAACGTTTAGATTAAATGCCTAATTTTGAAACAAATTTTTAGTCATCAATTTTGATGTTTTCTAAAAAAAATATTGAATTAATCCCCTCAATCTCGACAATTGAATAAAAACAGGTTATTATGATTTCGAATAAGCCGCTATGGTGAAATCGGTAGACACGCTGCTCTTAGGAAGCAGTGCTAGAGCATCTCGGTTCGAGTCCGAGTGGCGGCATGGCTTTTTCTAAAAGAGTAAGCCCTATAATGAATTCAATTCGCTATTTCAATTCCTATAATGGGGGCCCCCTTTTTAATAAATTTTATGATATTTTCAACTTTAGAGCATATATTAACTCATATATCCTTTTCGATCATTTCAATTGTAATTACAATCCATTTGATAACTTTATTTGTCGATGAAATCGTAGGACTATATGATTCATCAGAAAAGGGGATGATCGCTACTTTTTTCTGCATAACAGGATTATTAGTTACTCGTTGGGTTTATTTTGGGCATTTACCATTAAGCGATTTATATGAATCATTAATTTTTCTATCGTGGGGTTTTTCCATTATTCATATGATTCCGTATTTTAAAAAACAGCAAACCCATTTAAGCGCAATAACGGCGCCAAGTGTTATTTTTACCCAGGGTTTCACTACTTCAGGTCTTTTAAATGAAATGCATCAATCCGCAATATTAGTACCGGCTCTCCAATCGCATTGGTTAATGATGCACGTAAGTATGATGGTGTTGGGCTATGCAGCTCTTTTGTGTGGATCATTATTATCACTAGCTCTTCTAGTTATTACATTTCGAAAATTCATAAGGATTTTTAGTAAAAGCAATAATTTATTAACTCAGTCGTTTTCCTTTGGTGAGATTCAATACGTGAATGAAAGAAACAATGCGTTACAAAGCACTTCTTTGATTTCTTCTCAGAATTATTACAGATATCAATTAATTCAACAATTGGATCGCTGGAGTTATCGTATTATTAGTTTAGGATTTATACTTTTAACCATAGGTATTCTTTCGGGAGCAGTATGGGCTAATGAAGCGTGGGGATCTTATTGGAATTGGGATCCAAAAGAGACTTGGGCATTTATTACTTGGACCGTATTTGCGATTTATTTACATATTCGAACAAATAAAAATTACGAAACTGTAAATTCTGCAATTGTGGCCTCAATGGGCTTTCTTATAATTTGGATATGCTATTTTGGGGTTAATCTATTAGGAATAGGGTTGCATAGTTATGGTTCATTTATACTACCATCTAATTGAATTGAATAAAGTACTTAACAACCAGAAACCTACGGCAGCATACGTATATATATGAAACCCTTATATAAACCATCAAGAACCATTTGAATCATTCCATATTCCATTACTTGATTCAAATGGTTCTCGAAAATGTCAAAAATATCTGGTTATATGGTTATAATAGAATTCCAACCTTTTTATTTAACTTAAAAGCAGAAATCAGAAAAGACTTTTTTTGTACAATGAACGATTTTTAAAATCATCGGATTTTTAATTTTGATTTATTGACAAAAACTATCTATAAAAAAAATTTGATAGAATAGCTTCGGCCTTGTCAACTGATAATGAGAAAACGAAATCGGGATAAATACCAATACCTATTACAGGTAAAAGGATAGAAATCGAAATAAATAACTCTCGCGGTCCAGAATCAAAAAAATAAGAATTTGGGGCATTAAAAAGCTTGTATCCATAGAACATCTGGCGTAACATAGATAATGAATAAATAGGAGTTAATATCATTCCAATTGCCATTACAAAAGTAATTAATATTTTTGTCATTAAAAGATATTTTTGGCTAGTAAGTATTCCAAAAAAAACTATCAATTCGGCAACAAAACCGCTCATGCCCGGTAATGCAAGCGAAGCCATTGATAAGATACTGAAAGTCGTGAATATTTTTGGAATTGAGATAGCCATTCCGCCCATTTCGTCGAGATAAACAAGTCGTATTCTATCATAACTCGTTCCGGCCAAGAAAAAAAGCGCAGCGCCAATAAATCCGTGAGAAATTATTTGTAAAATAGTCCCATTGAGCCCTGTATCGCTTATAGAACCAATTCCTATAATTATGAAACCCATATGAGATACAGAAGAATAGGCTATTCTTTTTTTTAAATTACGCTGGCCAGGAGATGTTAAAGCTGCATAGATAATTTGAATTGTGCCGACTATCATCAACCAGGGAGAAAATATAGAATGGGCGTGGGGTAATAATTCCATATTGATTCGAATCAACCCATACGCTCCCATTTTTAATAAGATTCCGGCTAAAAGCATACAAGTACTATAATGTGCCTCTCCATGGGTGTCTGGTAACCATGTGTGTAGGGGTATGATCGGTGATTTGACAGCAAAAGCAATAAGAAATCCAATATAGAATATTATTTCCAGTGCTACAGGATATGATTGATTCGCTGATGTTTCAAAATTTAATGTCGGTTCATTGGAGCCGTATAAACCAATACCCAGAACTCCTATTAATAAAAAAACAGAACCTCCGGCAGTGTACAAAATAAATTTTGTAGCTGAATACAAACGTTTCTTTCCCCCCCACATGGATAGAAGTAGATAAACGGGAATTAATTCTAACTCCCACATGATGAAAAAAAGTAAAAGGTCTTGAGAAGAAAATGGTCCTATTTGACCGCTATACATTGCTAACATTAGGAAATGGAATAGTCGGGAATCTCGAGTAACGGGCCAAGCCGCTAAAGTAGCTAAAGTTGTAATAAATCCTGTCAGTAAAATGGGTCCTATAGAAATTCCATCTATTCCCAATCTCCAGTAAAAATCAAAAAAATTGATCCATTTATAATTCTCCGTTAGTTGCATTAACGGATCATCCAATTGGAAACGATAACTGAATGCATAGGTTGTTAGAAGGAGTTCTATTATGCATATACATAAAGTATACCACCGTATTACCTTATTTCCTCGATGAGGAAGAAAGAAAATTAAGGAACCCGCGGATATTGGCAAAACTACAATTAGCGTTAACCAAGGAAAATTATTCATAGTAAAAACAAAATAAACTTGGACCAGAAAAACCCGTGCTCGAAATAAATATATTTTGAGCGCGGGTTTTTGTCGATAAAGGTAAAAAAATCAAATGTATTCGAGTAGGGTTTTCTGGAACGTATTAATAAGCTAGACCCATACTGCGAGTTGTTTCATGCCATAAATAAACGCGAACACTCAAGAAATCCGTTGGACAGGCGGATTCACATCTCTTACAACCGACACAGTCCTCTGTTCTTGGAGCAGAAGCGATTTGCTTAGCTTTACATCCGTCCCAAGGTATCATTTCTAATACATCGGTTGGGCAAGCTCGCACACATTGAGTACACCCTATACACGTATCATAAATCTTTACTGAATGTGACATTGGATCTATAAATTTTTAAACGTCAGAAATTTTCGATCTAGTAAACTTGTAAATGAATCATATATTTAGACACCAGATGAATCAATAATTTACCAGAAATTTTGAAGCAATTTACTTCTGGATCGACCCGTGCGATAGAGCCAAGATACTTTGATTTCTTAAATTTTCGAAAAAAAAATATGAATTAAATTTAATGTATGGTCATGTTAATTCGAATTTATAAATATTGTAATTTCTATGATTAATACTACTTATTCAACAAATTCGATTGATTGATACGAGTTGATTTTCTGTTACGATAAATTGACGAAACAATAGCCAGTCCAATAGCTGCTTCAGCGGCGGCAATAGCTATAACAAAAATTGAGAAAATATTTCCTTTTAATTGCCGGCTATCAAAAAAATCAGAAAATGTTACGAAATTAATATTAACTGCATTTAGTATAAGTTCAAGACACATAAGGGCTCTAACCATATTTCGGCTAGTGATCAAGCCATAGATACCGATAGAAAATAAGTAGGCACTCAAAACAAGTACATGCTCGAGCATCATTGACTAACTCCTGATCAATTTTGATTCATTTCAATATGAACTGAACAACAATTCAACAGATTCAATTGACTAGAATATAAAGTGCGGAACAAAGGAATATGTTGTATTAGTAATATAATAGATTAGATAAAATAATTTTTATTTTGACTTTTAGACATAACCAATTTAAAAATGGAAGATAAAAAAATGTAATAACACAGAACAGAGTTTAATTTTGATTACTGTTGCTAATTCTAGAGATTTATTACTGGCGCGCTACGGCAATTGCGCCGATTAAAGCGACTAAAAGAATTATCGAAATGAATTCAAATGGAAGAAAAAAATCTGTTGATAAATGAATTCCAATTTGTTGACTATTACTTATCAAATCTTGCTCTATAATCTGGTTTGATCTTGTAGTCCAAATAATCCCGTACCATGACGTATCCGTAATAGTAATCATTAGTAAAACAAAAATACTTGTACAAACAGGCAAAGTAATACCAGCCCCCACAGTCCAAAGATTAAAATCTTTGTAATATTCTGAACCATTCATAAACATCACAGCAAATACAATTAAAACATTTATAGCTCCCACGTAAATAAGAAATTGTGCAGCAGCTACAAAATAAGAGTTTAAAAGAATATAGAATAAGGATATACAAACAAGAACCAGTCCCAACGAAAAGGCAGAATAAATGGGGTTGGTAAATAATACCACACCTATACCCCCTAGTATAAGACCCGATCCCAGAAAGATTAAAAGAAAGTCATGTATTGGTCCAGGCAAATCCATTATATGTAAAATAAGAGATAAATAAATCTAAATGTTTTTCATGACTTTATTGAGACCCGACCAGAGTTTTTTTTTTTATAATTTTTGAGAAATCCCTAATTAAATCCTAAGAGATGTGACTCAATGTAGGTACAATTGTTGGGCTAATTTTATTCTTTATCTGAATCTGAAGGAATAGTTCTAATCCGAAATTTTGTATTTCGAAATATATCGAAATATATACAGATATATTAATTAATAAATTTTCAATCAAAATTAAGACTCGATTCTTATCAACCAATCAATAGGTGGAATTTGTAGTTATTGACCAAACAAAATGAAAGAACCCCGAATTTCTTTAAATTAGATCAAAACCGAACCTTAGTATTGTTAAAGGAATTGAAAATTATTCGGGAATCGAGAGGTTTACTTATTTTTTATTTGAGTCGAATTAAAAATTGTTCGAATTGTATAATCGTCAATTACTGACATTGGTAAACGACCTAAAGCAATTTGATTATAATTTAATTCGTGACGATCATAAGTAGAAAGTTCATATTCTTCAGTCATTGATAAACAATTTGTTGGACAATACTCAACACAATTACCACAAAATATACAGATTCCGAAATCAATACTGTAATTAAGTAATCGTTTCTTTCGAATATCTGTTTCCAATTTCCAATCAACAACGGGTAGATCTATAGGACATACCCGAACACATACTTCACAAGCAATACATTTATCAAATTCAAAATGAATTCGACCACGGAAACGCTCCGCGGTGATTAATTTTTCATAAGGATATTGAATAGTTACGGGTAAACGATTTGCGTGAGATAAAGTAATTATGAAACTTTGACCAATGTACCTTGCAGCCCGTACTGTTTGTTGACCATAATTCATGAACCCAGTTACCATAGAAAACATATCGTGAATATATATATGAATAATTTTATGTGTGTTTATTTCTCTTGTTTGAGACAAGTTGTGAATATAGAATATTCCTTTACAGCGAAAATAGTTGGAAAGAAGTTGTTAATAATAGATTACCGAGAGAGATCGGTAAAAGAAATTTCCATCCAAGATTTAATAGTTGGTCCATTCTTAGCCTCGGCAAAGTCCATCTTGTTGTGATAGGAATGAATAAGAACAAATACGTTTTAGTTAATGTAATTAATATACCAATCGTCGCTCCAAAGACTCCACCCAGTTTATTTATTTCAAAAAACTCAGAAACATATATGTCTGGAATAAAGATATTCCAACCCCCGAAGTAAAGAACTGTTACAAATAATGAAGAAACTAATAGGTTTAGATAAGAAGCAACATAAAATAAACCAAATTTGATACCCGAGTATTCGGTTTGATAACCTGCTACTAATTCTTCTTCTGCTTCTGGTAAATCAAAAGGTAATCTCTCACATTCTGCTAGGGAAGAGATGAGAAAAATGATAAACCCTATAGGTTGACGCCACAAATTCCACCCCCCAAAACCATATTTTGATTGCGCCTCAACTATATCAATTGTACTTGAACTGTTAGATAATCATAGTCGGTGATATCATCACTGTTACCATCGCTATTACAGAACCGTACATGAGATTTTCACCTCATACGGCTCCTTGAAGGCCATAAATAAATCTAAGGACCGGGTAAGTATTATTTTATCTTGATATGTTTGTAGGATGGATAAGGTCAAATTTTATTGGACGGTCCAAAATTAGACCAATAGAATTCTGTCTGTTATAATTATTAGTTTTATATAATTATTATTTTAATAATAAAACAAAGTACTTTTGAATTGATCTCATACCTTCTTTAATAATTTCAATTATTCTTTGTTGAGTAATAATTTAATTCTTCAATAAAATACTTCTTGTAGAAATATAACTAACCCGTCGTTTTTACTTACGAAAAAGAGTTCCATATTAATTCATGAATTATGATACATATTCTATATATATATGAATATGGAAAAGGATAAAAAAGATATTTTTTTTTATTGGAATTGGGTTTCTTTCTCTTTTTTTTTTCGTTTCTATTCTTCTTTCTATTTCTTAAAAAAAGAGGGCTTACAAAATAAAGGATTTTTTCGTTCCCAATAGTTATGTATTTAATCGGTGGATAGGAGCATACTCTGGATTGGAATCGTGCCTTGGGGAGTACTGCCTAATAATTTCTACCAACTTTAAGCCCCAATTAGTATTCGTTGTTTGTATATTATGTAAAAATGTCCTTTTGGATAATTTACATAATTTCCATTTCCATTACAAATCCGTTACATATCTTGGTGTTTCTAACCACCCACTCGTTTTTGTTCAACCCCCCGCTATGATAATACACGTATGTTAAGTTAATACATACAAATGATAGTGAAAACTCAATACGGTGGAGCTTTTGAGCCCGCTTCAAGTCAGGATGACTAATCAACCAATCTTGGGGTAAACGATTTATTATGTTTATGTTTATTTCCGTTTAACTCTTTAACTCTTATACATGGAAAATGAGACTCAATATTTTTACTGCGAATTTATATATTCTAAATTATATAATATATATAAGCTGTTTTCTTTCACTCATATAACTATTTGATTTAATTCTTCAATCCTAATAAGGAATAAAAAAAATGAAGATATCTAACTCTACTCAACTCATCCCACCGCTTTCCTAGAAAGGAAGAGTCGAGAAAGGTTTATGTCTATATATCAACGAATCGCACGTAGAGATATTGATAACACACATAAGGTTAATGGTATTTCATAACTAATTGATTGAGCAGCAGCTCGTAGACCACCTAAAAAGGAATATTTATTATTTGACCCGTATCCTGACATAAGAAGTCCAATGGGAGCAATACTTGAAATGGCAATCCATAGAAAAACCCCAATATTGAGATCCGCTAAAACAAGGCGATAACCAAATGGAACTACTAAAAAGCTTACTAAAATGGATATAACTGCTATGGATGGACCGATACTGAATAAACGAGTATCCCCTCTAGATGGAAAAAGATTTTCTTTGAAAAGAAGTTTTGTCCCATCTGCTAGAGCTTGAAGAACTCCCAAAGGGCCGGCGTATTCAGGTCCAATACGTTGTTGTATTCCCGCGGATATTTCTCTTTCTAACCATACAATTACCAGTACGCCTAGTGTAATTCCCAATACAAGAGTCAAAATAGGAATAAGTAACCATATAATTCCATAAACCCCTTTTAAAAATTCCAGTCTAGAAAAAGAATCGATTTCTAGTGTATCAATTATCATTTCAACGATCAACTTCTCCCATAATGATATCTATACTACCTAGTATTGTCATAATATCAGCCAATTTCATTCTTTTAACTAACTGAGGAAGAATTTGCAAATTAATAAAACCCGGCGGTCGAATTTTCCATCTCCAAGGAAAACCACTCCGGTCCCCTATCAGAAAAATCCCCAATTCTCCTTTTGGAGCTTCGACTCGTACATAAAGTTCTTGTTTCGGCAATTCAAATGTAGGAGAAGGTTTTTTACTAATAAAGCGATATTCAAAATCATTCCATTCTGGATTCCTTTCTCTATCAAAGTATCGGATTTCTAAATTCTCATATGGTCCCCCCGGAATTCCTTCAAGAGCCTGTTGAATAATTTTTATGGATTCCGTCATTTCACCAATTCGTACTAGATAACGAGCCAATGAATCCCCTTCTTTTTGCCACTGTACTTCCCAATCAAATTCGTCATAACACTCATACTGATCAACTTTACGAAGATCCCATTGTATTCCGGACGCTCGCAGCATTGGTCCTGATAAACCCCAATTTATTACTTCCTCTCGACCAATAATGCCTACCCCCTCGACTCGTTCTAAAAAAATAGGATTGCGTGTAATAAGTTGTTGATATTCAGCAACCCTTATTAAAAAATAATCGCAAAAATCCAAACATTTATCTATCCAGCCATGAGGAAGATCAGCCGCTACCCCTCCGATCCTAAAATAATTATGCATCATTCTCATACCGGTGGCAGCTTCGAATAGATCATATACTAATTCTCTTTCTCTGAAAATATAGAAAAAGGGAGTCTGCGCACCAATATCCGCCATAAAAGGGCCAAGCCATAACAGATGAGAAGCTATACGACTCAACTCCAACATAATTATTCTGATATAGCTGGCTCTTTTAGGTACTTGAATATTTCCCAGCTGTTCCGGTCCATTTACCGTTATTGCTTCTGTGAACATAGTAGCTAAATAATCCCAACGTGTTACATAAGGCAAATATTGTATAATTGTTCGGTTTTCCGCAATTTTTTCCATCCCTCGGTGTAAATAACCCAATATTGGTTCACAGTCAATAACATCTTCACCATCTAGAGTAATGATAAGTCGAAGAACACCATGCATTGATGGGTGGTGGGGACCCATGTTGACTACCATGAGGTCTTTTCTTGTAGCTGGTATATTCATAGGTTTTTCCTTAATTCATTTTTTCATGAATTGCTGAAAACGAAAAAAAGTTCATTCAAATTCAAGATCTAATAAATCAAATAATTCAAAATGCTTCTTCAAATTAACGAGTTTTTGATTCCCGAATATCCAACCGATTAATTAATTCTTTATAACCTATTCTATTTTTCTTTGACAAATAAGATAGCAGTCGTTGGCGTTTTCCCAAAATTTTACGCAGACCTCTCTGAGATAAATAGTCTTTTTTGTGTAATTGTAAATGTGAAGTAAGTCTTCGTATCCTATTGGTGAAACTAAATATTTGAAATTCAACAGAACCCCTGTTTTCTTCTTTTTCTTCTTGTGAAATAACTGAGATGAATGAATTTTTTACCATAAAAGAAAACCCCTTCTTTATTTTAAGATATTTTGATTGATAGATATCTTTATTGATCAGTAATAATAATGTCACTTGTTTTAGTTTGGTATAGACAATAATCTTAATTTCGCTTTAATTTCGAATTTGATTAAATCAATCCGATTTTAATTTCAAAATTCGATTTGAAAAGGTATACAAAAGGCTTATTATTTTCCGTACTCCAAAAAGATAAAAACGTAGTCCTAAAATCAGAAGATTTTATTGATTCATTTCTTTTCTAGATCGAATTGATATGTCATTGAATTAGTATCATGTATCAGAATGGAATGTAAGACAATGAATGTGTGCACCTTTTTGTCGTCATAGACCCGCTGCGATATGAGAAAGATAGCAAAAGTTTACTATTAATGAATTTTCAATCGCGGATACATGTGTATCCTTACCATACCGAAACGACTGCCGTTATTGCTATCAAACCAATACCGATTCATACAAGCTAAATCTTCTAATCGATAATTGGGCCACAGAAATAACTTTAATTTAATCAGTTTCCTTTTATATCCTTTGCTTTTATCCAAAACCTGATGGTTTACCTTATTCCCATTCCCTAATGCTGAATTTTTATGGATATCATTTCTATTCCTAAAATTGAAACAAATTAGAATTCTAAATTCTCTCCGAAGTCTCGGTGATAAAAGATTTTCAGGAACAAACAAATCATAATGATTTTTATCTCTATTTCCAGTCATCTTTTTATATTTGGTAATGACTTCATCAGAATTCTTATCAACATCGGTTTTTTCTCGGTATTTTTGATTCATTTTGTGTTTACTTTGATGAACCAATGAAATACCAATGGTTTGATACATAATAAATTGCCCATCATTTTTTATAGATAGACGAATTGGTTCAATAATCAAAATTCCTCTTTTGATGAATTCCGTAAGAGTTAAATTTTTTTGAATCATCAGAATATCAAGACTCATTTCTCCCCTTTGAATAGAGGATATAGTTATTTCTCGTGGATTTATCAGTCTAAGCAGGAGACAATATACTTTGATGTTATTGATTATTTTTTTATTTAAAATATCATCCCATCGCAATTGAAAATGAAAATACCTTTTTAGTAAGAAATCAAACTCCGCTTTTGTTTTTGTATTGTTCTTGTATTGCTTTTTATTATTATGTTTTTTCATGTCCGAGTCCGTATAATCTTCTTCAACATCTTTTTCTTGGTTTGAAAGAGTAGATTCAAGGTTTGCTTGGTACACGGATTCTTTTTGCTCTTTATTTCGTTTTTTTAATTCAAGAGATTTTTTTTCATTGGAGGGTATTGATATAAAAGTATCTTTTTTTTTATTTCCAGCAATGCTTTTGTTTTCAATATCAGTAGCGTTTTCATTTATATTAGAATCTAAAAGAAGTAATTTTTTTGGTATAACCCACGGTTTAGTTTTATACAAATTATAAAATATCAAAAATTCTGGGAAGAACCAACGTTCAAGATTTGATATGGGGTGATTTAATATTTCTTCATTCATTCCCATCCAATCCAAAAAACTTTTTTGATTGGATAAATTAATTTCTTGATCTTGATGAATCGTGAGATAAAAAAAATTTTGCTTTTTTATTTTCTCAATTATTTGATAATTATTAAATTTAGCCTTAGTAGATTTTTTATTGCTGCTTGGGTCAGTATCAATATTGATCCAAGCTTCGATATCTATTTTGTTTCTAAGACAAAAATGGATAATTCTCCAATCAAAATATTTTCTATCCAGATTTTTCTCCATATCTCTAATACCATCTTGTACTCGATCATTATTGATAGGGATAATAGGAATACCTTCCATCATATAAAAAGATTTTCGTTTATTTGTGTTGGAATTCGAAAAAACTTCTTGGTTATTTTTTACGTGTAATGAGAATTCATAAATTGAAGAGTACTTCGTATCTTCAGAATTAATAGATTTATATGCTAACCGATCATATCTATATTGTTTTTTAAAATTCTCTTTTTCATCCAGTAATGAAGCCATTTCAAAAATTTTTCGTTTTTCGTAGTGACTAAATTTCATTTTTTTAGATGAGTTGCCTAAATCCTTATTTTGATTCATCCAGTGGTGATTGAATCTATTTCGCCATTTTTGTGGTACTAGTCTAGACCACCTAATGTGAGATATATCATATTGATAATGATTCCTTAACCAATTTATCCATTGACTTATTCCAGAATTCTGACGATTCTTATGTCTTAATTGAGAAAGAAAAAGTTCTTGTGTTCCAACAAAATAACCCCTTATTTCATTCTTAATAAATGGGGCTGCTCCATTATATTGAAAGACAGATTTTAACTTATAAAAATCGAAATTAAGAAATTGGGTTTGTGAAAGTTTGTAAAATACATAGGCTTGTGAAAAGTAGGATAAGTCACAAAAAGTATTTGAATTCTTATTACTAATATTCGTATTATATACTGCCTTTTTTATAGTCGAAATAAAGTGAATTAAACTTTGATTTGTTTTATCCATTTTTTCTTGATTTGTTTCATTATTGGTAATGTATTTATTAATAATTTTTTTTATTGATTCAAGAAATGGTTGTGTATTGATCCTAGGACTATGAATGATCCACAGAAAGATATTTGTGTATATCCTTTCACTGAAAAATTTTATAAAAAAATGTGATTTGCGTATTAGTCGAGCATTTTTTCTTTTTACTATCTGCCAAATATTTTTTTGTGATTCCAACCTTTTATCATCATCACTTATTTTGTTTTTGTTAGAATGAATATTTCGATCCGGAATTAGAAATCCGCCCTTTTTTTCATTTGTAATTTTTTCTATTTGATTTATGATCGTGTTTGTTCTATCCGTTAGATCCTGCATTTTTTTTTCTGTCAACGAATAATTTGTCCAATTCTGAGGTATAGTTTCAATGGACGATGGTATAGTTTCAACGGACGATTCATGAATCATCAGATTACTTATTATCAAATCTTTTTTAGTTTTACTCAATTCATATACTTTTCTTTTTCTCAATCCA